GGTAACAAAAATGTATTGTTCTGAGGTATATTAAGATTCAATCTCTGGTTCATGTTTCGTCGACCAATCCTTCCTAATTCACATCTTTGCTGAAAGAATTTCTTTTGTAATTCCTTACACAAGGATTCAGAAAATACCGGATCCCCGCCTACACAAGAAAATTGTTGATAAAACTCCAAAATGGCATTTTCTTTTGACCCAATTTTTTTTTTTTCCTTATCCGTCAGGAAAGACAAGAAAATTTCAGGGTAGCAAACATTCTCTAGAATTTCTCTTAGATTCAAACCCATAGCTGATGATAGAACTAGAATAGATATTTTCTGTTTCCTACTTACACGAGCCCATATCCTTGCTTTTCTATCAATCTCTAATTCTAACCTCCCCCCCCAATCTGATATTATGGTACCAGTATAGACCGAAATTCCGTTATGATCCAATTCTGATCGATAATAGATACCGGGACTTTGCAATATTTGATTGATCACAATTCTGTATATTCCATTTACTATAGAAGTTCCGAGGGAGTTCATTAAAGGAATGTTTCCAATAAAAATTGTTTGTTCTTGCATATCCTTACTGGTTTTCCAAATTAATCCTGCGGATACATATAATTCAGAAGAATATGTGAGCGATTCATATACAGCATCCCTTTCTTTTATCAACGGTTCCACCAATTGATATGTTTCCACAAATAATTGAAATTCAATTTCTTGATCTGTATCTTCAATTTTTGGAAACTTATAAAGTTCTTCTGTTAAGCCCCGATCCATGAACCCACAAAATCCTTCAAATTGTATCTGATTCAACCCAGGTATTGTAGACATTTCCCCATTTTCAGCCCCGAGCATTTTGAATTTCCCGCTTATCAAAAAATCCCATTCTTTTCTCATTCTTCATCGAATCATACGAATCGATCTAATAATGATGGAATTGAATTTCTATTCTGTTTACTGAATCACATGAAATTTTATCTAACTCCATATAATATATATGGAATGTGTGAAATATGAAATGCGTATTAACGGAAGAAGAAAAATTATACTCAAATTTGAATTTTTATTTATAACAAACAGATACAGAAAAGAATTGATAAATGCCATTTAGCCGTATGGAGTTTTGTCTAGAATATAAAAAAGAAAATAATAATTCAATTTCTACTTCTACCATTATTATGATATTACATATTCCAATCCGATTGAATACCAGAAAAATGAAAGGAATTCCTGATTTGATCTGTTCGTTGAGATAAAGACAAAATAATCATAAAATATATCTAAAATATATATAGGGAGAGAGTTGATTTTTCTAGCGCTTAATTTTTTCATGGACTCCGTTGTTCAAAAAATGATTCGCAGAGAAGAGAGATGTTTTTACCCACTTTTTAGTTTTTTTATTTTTAGTAGAATATTTAGAATATGATTGAAGTGCGTACGAAAAGAGGACTTGTATTTATTAAACATGTGCAGATATAGTATTTCTATTTCTATATGTCTTTCTTTTCTTCCATTATAGCGCTCTAGTGGAGACAAGGCATGGCGTGCTCTATCAAAAATTCTATTTTTCTTTTAATCTATTCAATGAAAAATTGAAACACGATAATTTCTTGCTGATTCCCTATGCACATCATATCTAGATAGATAAAATACCTCATTAGATAACTATAACTGTGTAACAACTTATGCTCTGGGGTTTACATAGACGCATAATTGCTGTTATATTATTATAATATAATTGAAATTCAGAATTCAGAAAGTTTTTTTTTATTGAAAAAAATCAAATCAATACTGATTAGTTATGTATCCAGTTTTATTTTCTTATACCATTAGAAAAAGACAAGTGAAGAAGAATCGTCCATAAATTTGCAGTCAATAGTTAATAGTTAATGGTTCCAATTTATTTGTTCTGAATTTTTACTTTTGTCACTGAGAATCCACATTTTATTTTTCAATAGAAAAAAGAAAGGGAAAGTTTTTAGATATTGTGTGTCTTGAGATACTATAACCAATTGAAGGCATGGATCCGATCTAAAAATAAAAAAGGGATACACTCATTTTTTTGTTTGTAGCCTTTTGGCGACATGGCCGAGCGGTAAGGCGGGGGACTGCAAATCCCTTATTCCCCAGTTCAAATCCGGGTGTCGCCTGATCAACAAAAAACTCGAAATCCTAACGTCTCCTAATGTCCAGGATTCAAGGAAAAACTAAAGTAGTGGAAGGGAATCAGTAAATCTTGATATGGGAGCCCCCCCGAGGGGCTACTAGGGGAGTCTTGAATTAGATTGGATAACGGGAGTGTCTAATTAACTAATGAATAGTTGTATTGTAGAAGGGTTGGAAGATACTTTGTAGCTTTGTAGACAGACTGATGAAAGTCTCTGAATGTTCAGGCATCCAATTAATATTAGATTGGATAGATAATTGGCTTTTACTTAATGAGGGACACAAAAAGAAAGAATAAGTCGATACATGTGAGTAACATTCTTTTGATACTTCCAAAACCAAAAGTGTTACTGCGTATTTTGCTTGTGCTTAATGGTTCTCGATTTTACTAGAAATCATATAAGAACTTGTTCTAAGCAGATTTATTGAAGTGTTTCATCAACGGCGGTGTGTCAGAATTCCCTGTTCTTTTTGACTCTGCGCCAGTAATTCCACTATTATTAGTGAACAATAATGGAAAAATTCCTTCATATTTGTTTCATATTCATAGAGATAGGGGACATAATACACATGGATATAGTAAGTCTTGCTTGGGCTGCTTTAATGGTAGTCTTTACATTTTCCCTTTCACTCGTAGTATGGGGAAGAAGTGGGCTCTAGGGGTACTCCTAATTGGGTTGAGGAATCAAACCGTATCAATTGTTTTCTAGATCGTTTTGCAAAGCCTTTATTTTTAACTATTTAGTCTTCATTTCGAAATTCTTGGATTCTAGTGGAGTAATGTATTCTATGAATAATATAGATCAATAATATGGACGAATAACACCCTTTCAATCAAAATTAAACAAACATTTCAATAATTCCCATGTTCGTATTTCGAAAGTAAAAGGGATCCGGATAATAGGCAATTTATTAAAAAAAAATAAAATAAAAAGAATTCTTCCTAAATTTTCTATTTTGATGAACCAGCTCTTACCAGAGTTATAAATGGACAATGAGGGACAAGGAGCCCCCCCCTTTTGTTTTCTGTATTTGCTTGTTTTTATTTCCTTCCCTCTTTACTGTTCAAAGAGAAAAAAGGTAGTTCTTTTTTTTAATAAGATCTTGCCTTAGTGTAGTCACATATTGCACACTTACCTCCTGTTTTATTTAAATTTCATTTATGCCATGCTTTATTGACTCATTTCATATCATGGATCAAAGAAAAGAAGTAAAATTAAAAATCGACAGGGTATGCCCTTTTTTCGAAACGAAATACGAAGACATGAAATGAAAGAATTAGAAAATCGTAAGACTTGCCTTTCAATTATTTCAGATTGATTGAAATCAACATAAATAAAATAGATCAAGCGAAGAAATAAAATTGAGATACTATGGACAGGACATATATTTAATTGATATCGACATGTATGAAGATACATATTGTGGATTCATCTATATTAAGTATATTAAGCTTGTATCTTTATACATTACAATAATAGATATAGATAGTATGGTAGAAAAAAAAAATATGAATCTTTCTACCATACTATCGAGTTTTATAGGATACTGCTAATTCTAGTCCATTCATTTTATTTAAGACGTGAAATTGGAATCCTTTTTTTCTTAAATCCTTGATAAAAAGTCAAGTTTCATTAAAATTAATCACCTTGACTGACAGTTTTTACGTATATTATAAGTAAAAAAGCGGTAGGAACTAGAATGAACAGCGCTGTAGCAATAAATGCGAGAATATTTACTTCCATAATTTCATTGTTTTTTTTCCTTCGCAATAACTCGGGATTTAATCCCATAGAGATGATAAATTTGTCGCTTGTAAATTCAATGCAATGACTTACATTTCAATGACATCGAATCGGATCAATATCATGAATAACAATATCTAAGCTATCAAATCGATTCACCGTCGAGAATTGAATAGTATAACATAGGAAGATCTTTTATCCACACCGAATACAAAAATGGATTCCTGGTCCAATCAAAAGAATTCCTTTCCTTTATTTATATATTCTTTTCCACTCTTTCTTTTCGATAATCTACCGTCTTCCTTGTACAATCATCTGATGATGTATCATCTGACTGCTTTTCCACTTTCACCGTTTACAAATAGTTTACAAAAAAAAATAGAAAGGAAAAAAAAAGATATCGTTGGGAATGAAATTCTATCATTTATATCCCCTTTGACAGAAAACGGAGGGATCGATTGATGTATTTTTTTAATTGTATCCGTCGGGATTGACGGGGCTCGAACCCGCAGCTTCCGCCTTGACAGGGCGGTGCTCTGACCAATTGAACTACAATCCCAGGGAAATAAAGAAAAGTGTACAGCATAGATAGTCTTATGATTTTATTCAAGCCATTTTTTAGATTTTCGATTCGAATCGCCGTGTTGTAACAAACAAAGGCGCGAGTGATATATTGATATCCATACGGGTATGCACTTAAGTGAGAGCGACGCGGATTACTAGTTACTAGTAATCCTTTCGTTATTGACAAATAAATTGATCAATAATCAATTTCAAAACAAAAAAAAAAAGAGTCTTTTTTTTTTGTTTACTTTACTCTTTCTTTTCATTAAACTTTCTATTTAATGATCCTGATATGAATCTAGAGCGTTATCAAGGTCAGAATTTATGGGAACAACTAAATAATACTAAATAATAAATAAATAGAACAAATAAAAAACAAATAGCGGTAGGGATGGATATATCAGAAAATTGGACTTTTTTTTGATTCTTCCCTAATTTTTTTTGTTTGGCTTTTCTGGAAAAGAAAATAAAAAAAAAATGGGCATTTTATGTTATGGCGGATCAGCGAATTATTGGGCCGAGCTGGATTTGA